CCATCACCCATTAATACAACACCAACATTTTTGGATTCCAAATTCAAAGCAATGCCTACTGTACCCTCTTTAAATTCTACTAATTCACCTGCCATTACTTCATCAAGACCATAAATACGAGCAATGCCATCGCCTACTTGAAGTACGGTACCTGTATTTACAATTTTGACTTCGGTATTATATTGCTCAATACGTTCACGGATAATTTGACTAATTTCATCTGCACGAATGGGTACCATGAATATTTTTCTTAATTTGATTCTTTTTCGAAGAAAACCAAAAATAAGGCCTCCCTATCACTCTCTATTATAGTAGAACAACTAATCAGTTATATAGTAGAACAACTAATCAGTTATTTTTGTCTTTCATCGCCCCAAACATACCAATATTAGCACCGATCGTACGTAAATGTAACTCGTTGTTTAAGCACCTATTCAGAGTTCCCAGAGCTCCTTGTAATGCTTGTTGTAAAACCCTTTGTTGGACTTGATTAATCGCCCTTTCTTGTTCAAAATGAATGGTTTCATTTTTGTAATTTTCGAATTGTTCCAAAGTTGTATAAATTGAATTAATTAAATTCCATTTTTCTCGTTCTATCTCGGAATAACCATTCACTCGAAACCGATCTGCTTCCATTTCTACTTTCCTTAAACGGGCCCGGGCTTTTTCCAGCTGTTCAATGGCTGTTTCCCGTAGTTCTTCTGAATTTCGAATAGTTCTCACGATTCTCTGTTTTCGATTATCTAATAAATCACTTAATGAAAGTAGATTCTCTTTCCATTCATTTCAAAATGTCTATGATCTCTTCCCGAACCAAACATGAATCTTTCAATTCATTTGGCTCTCACACTCAATTCCTTATAGGAAATTCCCCCATATTTCTTATGGAATGAGCCTATCCTCTTTTCTCTATTTCTAAAAATCTTGAAAATTATTATCAATACAAGACCCAAATATTTGGAGGACTCTTCTGACCAAACAAATAATTGTCAGCAAAGTTGTTTTTTTTTTTCTTGAAATCCAAAGAATTCTGATTCATTTATACGTAGGTCATCAATTCTGCATTGTAGAAAAGTAGAAACGGAGGCGTTAAACAAAACACCTTTTTTCCTATTTTTCATCATAAAGATAATTCAAGTCATTTTATCGACACAAGTCATTTTATCGAGATGAGTGTTCTATATCGAAAAAATTCGAATTTCCCTATTAACATAGTGGTAGAAAGAATACTAGACTGCGTCGAAACTTCAAACTCGTTAGCTTTAACCCTGGTAATGTTCCAAAATTCTTGGTTGATAGAGAATCAAAGTAGATTTACCACTGAATCGCGAAATGCTATGGTTCTTAACTATTTTTTTCGTTATTTAGTAAGAAGTCATTCGCCGGATCATGCACATTTTCCTAGTTATAACAAAAAAAGTGCAGTTGGTTGGATCCAATCTATTCTTTGAAATAAACAACTCGCACACACTCCCTTTCCAAAAAAAATCAATACACCTAGCACTGCACTTAGATTTATTAGATTTGTTGCTAAAATATCGGTATCAAACCCGAAACTTCCGGCGGATGGCCAGGAAATGAAGCAAAGAAAAGAATCGGTTATATTTTTCATATGATCGCATCTCCTCTTATGGATAGACTAATTTTCTTTCTACAATTCCAAGTTTTTTTTATTCGTTTTTGTATATGATAGTTTATTCTATAATCGAATTATTTAATATGAATATATTGACTTATTCTATTTTTATTCTTACTAATAATGAATATTAGTAAGAATAAAAAGATACTAAGAAGACTATTCTATTCTATATTTTGAATTGGTTAGTCAATTGAAAGATTCCCTAGAAGAATCATACTTCTTAGAAGTAAATACTAGTTCTTATGTAAATTGCAAAATACTTAGTTGTTTTCAACACTTTCTAAATAAAAAGGGGGGTCCTTGGACTAAAGAAAGGGACGGAAGAAGGCAAATCAGTATGTTAATCCTAATGAAAAAAAATTGTAGGAGTAAAATCGAAATAGAACAAGAGCAGCAATAGAATTAACAAGAGCAGCAACGAAAATCCATGGAAAAAAACAATATGTATTATATTTAATAAATATTAAACAAAAGGATTGGCAAATAAAAGCGCTAATGCTACAACCAGCCCATAAATAGTTAAAGCTTCCATAAAAGCCAGACTAAGTAATAAAGTACCCCGTATTTTGTCCTCTGCTTCCGGTTGTCTCGCAATCCCTTCTACAGCTTGCCCTGCAGCTGTGCCTTGACCAACTCCAGGTCCAATAGAAGCAAGCCCGACGGCCAACCCAGCAGCGATAACAGAAGCAGCAGCAATCAGTGGATTCATGATAAGTTTCTCCTATTCCAAATAAAATAAAGAAATAGTTAATAATATAATCAACAAAAAATATATGACTTAATTATTTCATTCTTCATATTTATCTTTATCTAGTCGAAGTGTAATTCAAAATTTCAAACTGAAGAATTTTGATTGAATTATCTCAATTACTTCGATATTTACTTTTTTCGTTTCTACCCTTGTAGTTTTTTGTGAATACATACAATTTTTGGTCTTATCTTACATTTATTTGAAACCTTTCTTTTTCTTTGATTTCATTTTTCTAGTCATTTTATATTCAATTCACAATTCCAAGAGATGGAAGGGCTCTTTTTTTTGAATCCCTACCTAAATTTAGTAGCCGGACAAATTTAGATAGTCATATATAACTAATGAATATCTACTATGACATATACATGTGTTTGTTCCATACCGTAAACCAATTCGTTGTATCTTCGATTCAATCGTATTCGAGAATCATTCTTGGAAATCCCCAGCTGTCTTATAACGATTAGATTATATATACGCCTAGTTCGACCCCCTCACCCTTTTTTTAATTGAATCTCTATTTTTTGTTTAATTCCCTGGTAATTGTTTTCATTTTATTTATACTTTTTGATTGTTATGAAAACTTTTCAAAATTTCTTTGGATTTTTGTATTTATGTTCCTTAAGTAGATTATCGCGAGCCAGTCGCGGTCTAAAATCCTATTTTGATAACTAGTCAATGATGCCCTTCCATGGATTCACCTATATACGCCGCAGCTAAAGTAGCGAAAATAAGAGCTTGAATACCGCTTGTAAATAATCCAAGGAACATAACAGGGATAGGAACTACTAAAGGTACTAACGAAACAAGAACAACAACTACTAATTCATCCGCTAATATATTTCCGAAAAGTCGAAAACTAAGCGATAAGGGTTTTGTGAAATCTTCTAAGATGTTAATCGGTAAAAGGATTGGCGTTGGTTGGATGTATTTACCAAAATAGGCCAATCCTTTTTTTGAAATACCCGCATAGAAATAGGCTACTGACGTAAGTAAAGCTAATGCAACAGTAGTATTTATATCATTTGTGGGTGCAGCTAACTCTCCATGAGGTAACTTTATAATTTTCCAAGGCAAAAGGGCCCCTGACCAATTCGAAACAAAAATAAATAGAAACAGAGTTCCAATAAACGGAACCCATGGACCATATTCTTCTCCAATCTGAGTTTTGCTCACGTCTCGAATGAATTCAAGGACATATTCAAAGAAATTCTGACCAGACGTGGGAATAGTTTGCGGATTTCTAACAACTAGAATGGTTGAAATTAATAAGATAGCAATTACAACCCAAGAGGTAATAAGTACTTGAGCATGCACTTGAAAATCCCCTATTTGCCAATAGAAATGTTGACCTACTTCCACAGCAGATATATCATAGAATCTGTTTAATGTGTTGATGTAACATAATAGAACATTCATATTGCCCTGCCCTCTAAAATAAAAAAAGATAACTTGAAAGGGAATTATTTTGATTCAACCATTTCCTTATTTTACTTTGATTTTCGATTTTGAATACCTACTAATCAAAAAATATTTCTTTTTACACAATTTTGTAATGCTATAATAACCAATTCCAAAAATCTATGACCGCCCAACCAAATCTAAAAATTGATTTATCTTATTATTAATCAATAATTTCGTATCTAGCTAGAACGACCCTCACAAATTGCAAAAACTAATTTGTTAAGAATGAATCGGATGGAATCTATAGCATCATCATTAGCCGGAATAGAAAAATCTGCAAGATCTGGGTCACAATTTGTATCGATTAAACAAATCGTTGGAATTCCCAAAGTGATACATTCTTGAAGAGCCGTATATTCTTCTTGCTGATCAACGATTATTACAATATCAGGTAACCCTGTCATATATTTGATACCCCCTAGATATGTTTCCAAATGAGATAATTGTCTCTTTAACATAGCGGCATTTCTTTTTGGAAGAGAGTTCAGTCTACCCGTCTTTTGCTCCGTTCTCAAGTCCCTGAACTTACGAAGTCTCGTTTCTGTAGTATACCAATTCGTTAACATACCTCCGAGCCATTTTTTATTAACATAATGACATCGAGCTCTTATTGCAGCCCGTGTTACTGAATCGGCTGCTTTTTTTTTGGTACCAACAATTAAAAATTCTTTTCCTTTGCTTGCTGCATAAAAAGCCAAATCACAAGCTTCTGATAAAAAACGAGCAGTTTTAGTAAGATTTGTAATATGAATACCTTTACGTTTTGCCGATATAAAAGGTGCCATTCGAGGATTCCATTTCCTAGTATCATGGCCCAAATGAACCCCAGCTTCCAACATCTCTTCAAAAGTTATGTTCCAATATCTTTTTGTCATTTATCCCCACACTTTCTTTGTTTAAAAAAAAAATTGAAAAAAAAAAAGAGAGACCGAGTATCCTGAAATAGCAATAAATAATTGTTCCGATGGAACCTTCTCTTTTATAGACGATCGGCCGGTAATATAGAATCAGGCCATTCTTTGATTTCTATTTGTTATTATTTTTTATTATACTTTAATTACCAAATCAAATGACTGCATTGAAAGATTTCAGGGGATGAGTCGAATCCGCTTTTAGGAAACATTGAATCCTATATTTCGAATGTATCACATAAATTCTTTGAAATGAGAAAAATCAAATAATTTTCTGTGATGGAACAAAAGATTTCTAATTTCTACTTCGAATAATTTTTTTTTCCGGGTAATCTTGTTATGTTGCCTTGACCGTGAACGGTGCATTATTCTTTTGAATCCGGTACCAACGGGTATCATTCCCCCTAAAACAACATTCTCTTTAAGACCTTTCAACCAATCAATACGACCCCGAAGAGCGGCTTTTGCTAAAACTCTAGCAGTTTCTTGAAAACTCGCTTCGGATATGAAACTTTGAGTATTCAGAGATGTTTTTGTTACTCCCAATAATAAAGCTCGGTAACAAATTGCTTCTTCCAAGGCACGCCCCGTTCGTTCTGCTCGCAATAATCCAATTAGTTCGCCAGGTAAAAATACATTAGACATTCCATCTTCTGAAACCAAGACTTTGGATGTTATTTGACGCACAATAATCTCGATATGTCTATTATGGATGTGTACTCCCTGGGATCGATAAACCTTTTGGATTTTATTAACCAAAGAAATACGACTTTGAGCTATAGTTAACTCAGCACCAATCAAGAATCCCCAAGGAATGTCGAGAATTTTTGTTATACACTCGTTCCAAGCATCAATTCTTTTTTCTAGATTCATGGATATTGAATCAATCGAACGTATTTCGAATATCTGTTCCACTTTTGGAAGACCTTGTGTTATATCACTGGATCTAGATTTTTCATATATGAATGTAACTAAAATATCTCCTTGAGAAAGGATCTGCCCATAATGGCCGTGAATGGTTGCTTCTGGAGTCGCCAAATAAGGATTAGCCGATCTTATTATTACAGAATCCATTTGAACTGTTATAACTTGACCCGATTTTAGTTTTAGGTGTGGTCCATTTTTCATTTGAGCTATACATATATTTTCACAAATAAATTGTCCAAGACTTATTATTGTAAACGTTTTTTCACAAGAAAAATGATGGAGAAAAAACCAATTCAAATGGAATGGATTCAAAACGATATTACTGTATAGATCGGGTTTACAAATTTTCTCATTTTCGTCCATGAAATAATATTTCATTACTTGAAAAATTTCCGTTAATTTGTCAAGTTGCAAATTTTTCATTATTGAGATCTGATTATGAGTTATTAAATGATAAAGTGAATAAAAATTCGCAACTTGAAGGGCTATTCCTAAAGGGCCGAACGCATTCTTATTATTAATTGAAATAATAGGATCTTTTTTTATCCCATTGTGAGATTTTACATTGTTGAATGGTCTCATTTGAAAACAATTAGATGATGACAAAATTATCCAAGATCGGCATTCTTTATTTCTATTCAACAACATACGAATAGTTCCGTGATTTTGGCTAAGTGATTGTTGAATTTTTCCCTTGGAATGAATAGAAAAAAATGGATTGATTCGATCCGATTTATTATCCCCAATCAATCCTAAACCAGATGGGTCATTTCTTTTTCTGATATATGAAGTATTCGATTTTACTAAGTCAATTCTTAGAAAATACTCAATCAAACCATTTGTACTTACTTCAATAAAGGAAGCGGGGGCCTCCTCAATCGAAGAACTTTTTTTGCCGTCATCCCAATTGAAGACTAAACAAGTCCGAACTAATGGAATCCTTGTGTCGGAAATTCCCCGAATGGATTTTCCATTTCCATAAATATAATTGACAACTTTTAGTTCCAGATTATCCTTTTCCTGGAATAGATCTTGGGGAAAAAGTTTTACAAAATGGATACTGTCCGGTATTTCATATAAAATTACAGGTCGAACCAAAACAATTTTTTTTTTTTTCTTTTTTTTGGTAGTTGCGATCCATTGGACATAGATCCAATTTTGAATTTTGTTTGATTCCTTGCATTTTTTTTTTTTTACCGTTCCGGGTGGTATCAAGATGGTACTGTGTCTTGATATCTTATCAATCTCTCCGGGAAAATGGATATTTCCAGAAAATATTTTTAATTCTATTTTTTTTTTTTTCTTTTCTAATCGGACCAATCCGCCTACTCGACTTCTTATATTGAAAGTGATTGGTGTTCCTATTCCAACAAGACTATTATTCCGTACCATTAGGGAAGAAGATTTGGGTAAAATATGCACTTCTTCGGGAATAAAAAAAAATGTATCTACTTGAATTTGATATTTTGGCTTTAATTCTTTGATTCCTCGATACTCAATGAAATCTTCTTTTTGAAAAATGGAATGAATTCCTATCGTTCTATATTTAGTAATTCCTGAACTATGTCTTCGGTATTGAAGATGATCAAAATAAGCAAAAATACTATTTCTATGAAAAATACCATTGATAGGTATTTCAATGGAGACACCGGAAGGGGACATTAGTTCGTTCTTTCGTTCTTGAATCGATTGGAATGGAAATGGAATAAGAAATCGATTTCTTCGCCTTTTCGCCAAGAAATAAAAAGTATCGTGAAAAATAGCGGGATACATTAAATAAGAATGATCTGTATATATGATTTGATTAAATATTGAATAATCGCTAATCCACTTTTCTTTTGTACCAAAAGTATTGAAACGAAATAATTTATGTTTTACTTGATCATTCCTTTCTAAAAGATTCGAAATATTTGTTTTTCCATTCGAAAGTGAATCCATGGTAATTTGATCTTGATCCTTGCGAAGTAAAAAATGGATTGTATTAGACCTGCACGACTTTCCTGACAATATCCATAAATGACTTGTTTTTGGTAAGATATGTACATTACTATAGATAAATTCTGATGCATGGTACACATGGGTACTCCAATGCATTTCCCCTTCTGAGTCAGAATAAATATGTTTTCGAATCCTCTCTTTCAAATTCAAATTCAAAGTATATGTTCCCGCGCGGATCTCCGCAATCACTTGTTCTGATTTTACATATTGATCATTTTGAACTAATAGAAAACTTTTTGGTGGAATAATGACGTTATGTATAATATCGTCACTTTCAATAGTTACATACAAGTCTATATTACATATAAAAGCAGGATATCCATGACGTGTACGTGTAGGGTTAACTAAATCCTCATTCCATTTTATCTTTCCATTCGAGGGGGCTCGCACATATTCAGCAGTACCCCCTGTGAATACTCCACCAGTATGAAAAGTTCTTAATGTTAGTTGAGTTCCCGGTTCTCCAATAGATTGACCAGCAATAATCCCTACAGCTTCTCCCAATTCTACCAGGTCCCCATGACTAGGACTCCGCCCATAACACAATCGGCAGATCCAAGACGTATTCCTACAGGTAAAGGGGGTTCGAATAAATATTGGTTGTGTTTGAAAAGTTATGAATCGATTGATAAGTCCAATTCCAATATCTTGATTTCTAACGACAATGCACCGTGAACCTATATATATATTGTCTGCTACTACACGACCAATTAATGTTTGTATCAAAATTCTTTCTGGCATCATTCCATTTCGGGTGTTTACAGAAATCCCACGGATGGTACCGCAATCTGTTCGCCGTACAACAATGTGTTGAACCACTTCAACAAGTCGACGTGTAAGATATCCAGCATCTGCTGTTCGTACAGCAGTATCTACAACCCCTTTACGGGCTCCGTAGCAAGAAATTATATATTCTGTTAAAGACAGTCCTTCACGTAAATTGCTTTGAATGGGTAAATCAATCATTTGTCCTTGTGGATCTGTCATTAATCCTCTCATTCCGACTAATTGGTGTACTTGAGATGCATTTCCTCTAGCTCCTGAAAAAGACATTATATGGACTGGATTAAATGGGTCAGTCATCCTAAAATTGGGATTCATTTGTTGTCGCAAATATTCGCTTGTAGCATACCATATTTCAATGGATTGGCGTAATTTTTCTACCGCATGGACATTCCCATAATGATTCTGTTTTTCCAAAACGGAACTTTGTTGTTCAGCATCTTGGACTAGCCATCCTTTAGAAGGTATTGTTAAAAGATCATCAATTCCTAATGAAATAGATGTAGCAGTAGCTTGATGGAATCCTAGAGTCTTTACTTGATCCAGGATGTGTGATGTATATGCCATTCCGAAATGATCTATTAATCTGCTAATAAGTCGTTTAATGGCAGTTCCACCTATCACGTTATTGTGAAAGACTAGATTGGCCCGTTCTGCCATAAGTACCTCCATATTCCACTCAGTGGTATTCGGTTCGACGACAATGGATTTGAGTGAATGATTGGAAAACTCCCTTTTCTTTCTGTTTCTTCACGTAGAAAATTGAAAAGATGCTATCTCTTTTCATAATACCTCGGGTGCTAATGAAACTATTTTAGTAAAATTTAACTGTCTCAATTCTCGGGCTATTGCGGAAAAAATTCGAGTTCCTTTTGGATTTCCTTGTTTATCAATTAGCACTGCTGCGTTATCATCATACTTTATTATTATACCATTACGACGTTTTAGTTCTTTACAGGTACGTACAATTACAGCTCTGATGACTTGAGATCTTTCTAAAGATGAATTTGGCACTGCTTTTTTTATTACAGCAACAACAATGTCACCAATAAAAGCATACCGTCGATTACTAGCTCCTATGATTCGAATACACATCAATTCGCGCGCTCCGCTATTATCGGCTACATTTAAATAGGTTTGAGGTTGAATCATATCCTTTTTTCTTATCTTTCAGTAAAAAAGTGGAAGTCAAAAAAATATTCTGTGTTCAAAAAAAAAGAAACGGAGAATTGCCTTTTTTCATACTAAAGACCTCTTTCTTTCGTTCTAATGATTATTTGGAAAGAATGAATTGAGTTCGTATAGGCATTTTGGATGCCGCTATTGAAATCGCCTTTCTAGCGATATTTTCTGGGACCCCTCCCATTTCATAAAGTATTTTGCCGGGTTTAACGACAGCTACCCAATATTCGGGCGATCCTTTTCCCGAACCCATACGCGTTTCGGTAGGTCTTACTGTAACAGGTTTGTCTGGAAATATGCATACCCATATTTGTCCACCCCGGCGAACATTTCGTGACATTGCCCGTCGACCCGCTTCTAGTTGTCTAGATGTGATCCAAGCGGGCTCAAGTGCCTGAAGAGCATATTTTCCGAAGCAAATTTTATTACCGCGAGAGGCTTTTCCTTTCATTGTTCCTCTATGATGTTTGCGGAATCTCGTTCTTTTGGGGTTATAGTTGATGGTTATTTCTCAATTCCATCTCTATTCCAGAACCGTACATGAGATTTTCACCTCATACGGCTCCTCGCAAATAAATCGATTGAAAAATTTCTAAATTCCAAAAAATCCACATTTTCGCGGGCGAATATTGACTCTCTGATTATCAATTGAAGATGGTCAAAAATGTTGGGTTAGTCCACAACTCCTCAAAAAACAATGAATTCTTGTTCTTAGTTCCTTCCGCCATCCCATCTAATGAATCAGTAAGATTTCTAATTTGAATAGAATCTTTTGTATTCACAGGTTCCGTCGTTCCCATCGCTTTTCGATTTATGGTTAGGTCTAAATTCTACAATGGAGCCTCTTTAACTTTAATAAGATTATTTTTTTTTGAAATTTTATTATTTTATTCTTTTTTGTTGAATCAACCTTCTCAGTTTTCTTGATTCGTGGCTCTTGATTCGTTTATTCTAATATGCAACCATATATGGATGAATTTGGAATATTTATGCTTTATTACACTACTTTTTATGAGATGACCCATAGACCTTTACATAGTAGAATTCTATATCATTGATATCCTTTTTCTATCGTTCTTTCACCCCTTCATTTATCTGTATATTCTTATTGCTTTACAACTAATAATCTGAATTTTTTATTTAAGTTGCTATAATTATATCACCACATAGATCCTTATTTTTATTTTAGATTTTGGCGGTTCTTTATATCCAGATAATGGGAAGCGATGAGTAGGTTTTTTATAGTAATTAATTCTACGAATTTTTGTAGAAATTGAAACACTCTAAAAAAAAAACCAACGAGTCACACACTAAGCATAGCAACTCCTTCATTCTAAAATGATTAATTCATTTTTTTTTTATTCAATCTTCCAAATTTTTTCATTTCTTCTTTGAGAATAAGAATGTAGTAAGAATTCGTCATTTTTTGTTTTATCAAAAGATGGAACGTTATAAGGGAAAGTTTATTAGTCGTTGTTTAGAAGTTTTTGAAATATCCAAATTTTGATTCCGAATACCCCCCAAAAAGTTACAACTGGAAAGGAACAATAATCAATTTTAGCTCGAATGGTTTGTAGAGGAACCCTACCTTCTCTGGTCCATTCGACACGTGCCATTTCTTTTCCGTTCATACGTCCCGCAATTTGTATTTGAACTCCTTTTGTATCTGCCTGTTCAGCTAATTCAACACCTTTTTGCATTGCTTTACGAAACGAAACTCTATTCCGTAATAGTTTGCCTAAAAATTCTGCAAGAATCTGAGCGTCTCTATAAAGATTTGGACGTGGAAGTTTTGTAATTTCAAGGTTGATTTCTCGGTTCACACAATTTACTTTTTTTTGCACATGAGTCTTTAATTGTTTGATTCTTCGAGCCTTAACCTCTTCTTTTAATAAGTCTGGAAGTCCCATATAGATTATCACTTTAATCCGATCGATTCTTTTTTTAATCTTTATTCGTCCCATTCCATAGCCAGAGATATCTGGGTTGAATTCAAAGGATGGGTGTATCGTGTTTTCTATATAATCAATGATACAATATCGTATCATTTTATCTTCTTTTACATTCTCGGAATAAATTCTTGGTTGTGCAAACCAAATAGAATAATGACTTTGAGTTGCACCAAGTCTGAAACCAAGCGGATGTATTTTTTGTCCCATAACCCCTCACCACTCTATATCAAATGATACGTCTTATTTGTCTACTTTTTTATCTATATCTTTTTTTTATTAAACTTTATATATCTTTTTTTTATTAAACTTTATATATCTTTTTTTTTTTCTGCTGCAGAATAAAGCAATTCAAAAAAAAATAGAATAAGATGCCCAACTCCATAAAGCACAAGTTCGATTATCATAACCCTTTCCATTTTTGAATATTATTAATTACCATTCACGCTTTGTGTTGTGACTAGACACAAATATTTTTTGAACAAAGGGTTCTATTTCTCTATATTGGTTCTATTTTCACGAAAAAATGAAATCCGTTTTTTGGATTGCAGAATAATACAATTCTTTTTGAGTAATTTCTTAATTAATCGTCATTAATGACGATTAATTAAGAAACGTAGGTTTAGGTAAAAATCAATGTCAACGAAATGTAGGTTAAATTCATTAATGACCATTACTAAATGTAGGTCAAAATGAATGTGAACCAAATGTAGGTTAAAATGAATGTTAACGACGAGATCTATTATCATTTTTCGCAAATCCTCGGAAGTTTCGAGTAGGTGAAAATTCTCCCAATTTATGGCCTACCATACGATCTGTTATATAAATAGGTAAATGCTCTTTTCCATTATGGATAGCAATGGTATGCCCAATCATTGTAGGTATAATGGTAGATGTTCTGGACCAAGTTTTTATTATTTCCTTTTCTCCTTTTGTGTTAAGCTTCTTTATTTTTCTTAATAAATGATTTGCTACAAAAGGATTTTTTTTTCGTGAACGTGTCATAGTTAATTATTCCTCTTATAATTTCTAAAAAAGTGAATTTTTTCTCTTATATTTCAAATTTGAAAATATAGAATCTCTAAAAAAAGAAAATCATATAATGTCAAAGACGAAGAAACAAATTCTATTTTCTCTACGCTCCACTATTTACTACGGCGACGAAGAATCAAATTATCACTATATTTATTCCTTTTTCTAGTTCTTCGTCCAAGTGCAGGATAACCCCAAGGAGTTGAGGGTTTTTTTCTACCAATTGGGGCCCTCCCTTCACCACCCCCATGTGGATGGTCTACAGGGTTCATAACTACCCCTCTTACTACAGGACGCTTGCCTCGCCAACGTTTAGCTCCGGCTCTGCCCAAACTTTTCTGGTTTACCCCAACATTCCCTACTTGTCCGACTGTTGCTGAGCAGTTTTTTGATATCAAACGGACCTCTCCAGAAGGTAATTTTAATGTTGCTGATTTACCCTCTTTTGCAATCAGTTTCGCTACAGCACCCGCTGCTCTAGCTAATTGTCCACCCTTTCCAAGTGTTATTTCTATGTTATGTATGGCCGTGCCTAACGGCATATCGGTTGAAGTAGATTCTTCTTTTTGATCAATCAAAACCCCTTCCCAAACTGTACAAGCTTCTTCCAAAGCATACGGCTTTCTGGATGTAGATTCTAATATCTATATAGCTGCATCTTATATATCGTTTATTTCGTAGATTATATATGACATAACGAAGTACCATACCACATGAGTGGATATATAATCTACGAATCCAAATCTTCCGAATGACTCATGTTATGATCTTCTACATCCTAGGTCTTTCTGTTCCGTTCCTTCATCTGGCTTATGTTCTTCATGTAGCATTCAGACCGAATGACTCTATGAAATTACGTTGCTACTTACACCTAGTACGGGTAACGTAGGAGACATTTCTATTTTTTCCCGGGGGAATCCTTAGAATTACCACTGCTTCGCTTTCAATTTGCCTTTGACCATCAAATGAAATGTGAATAATCCGTGTCTTCCCCTTATTTGAAACGAGGAGCGCTTCGTGTTCTGTCGGTGCTTGAAACAATTTTGTCTTCTCCATATTACTATATCTCTAGGGTCAATAATTCTATATTAGGAACTACTGAACTCAATCACTTGCTGCCGTTACTCTTCAGTTTTCTGTTGAAGTCTATCCTGTAGAGGTACTCCAATTGGATAAGGGATCGATTTCTAGGTTTCGCCATAAACCTAATTGGTTACTTCCAATTACGTAAATCAATAGTTCAAACCGCACTCAAAGGTAGGGCATTTCCCATTTTTATAGGAACTTCTGTACCATAAACAATGGTATCTCCAATTATAGCCCCTCTGGGGTGTAAAATATATCTTTTCTCACCATCCCCATAGTGTATGAGACAAATGTGTGCATTTCGATTAGGGTCATATTCTATAGTTATGATTCTACCATATATGTCTTTTTCATTGCGTCGAAAATCAATTTTACGGTATAGACGCTTATGACCTCCCCCTCTATGCCCTGCGGTAATGATTCCTCTAGCATTACGCCCTTTACCACAATGATGCTGTCCAGAAATCAAACGATTTCGTGAATTGGATTTCACTTGACTGTTTACGGCTCCATTGCGTGTGCTCGGGCTCGAAGTTTTGGATAAATGTATCGCCATGTTATTAAGTAAGTGTATTTTTATTTAAGTTCTTTTCTTTCTAAGAGGTGGAATAGAATAACCCGGTTCTTTCTATCTAATAGGTGGATAAGAAGAAAAGGAAGAGGTGGAGGTGGAATAGAATAACCCGGTTCAAGCGTAATGATCATACGTTTGTAATGCATTGTATGTCCCATAAATAGGTCGCATTCTTCTACCCTGGGAGTCCATGACTATTCATAGCTATTACCCTGACACCAAAGAAGAGTTCCACCCAATGTTTTATTTCTGTCCTAGTTGATCCTGATTCGACATGAAAAGTATATTTATTATTTACCAATAACCGAATACTACTTTTTTGTGTAAATACTGCATATTTTATTCCATTCATAAATCTATTTGATTCTTTCTTCCCTATGAGTTCTAGTCTCAATAAGAATACTTGTTTTTTTACTTTTTATTTATTATAATATAATTTGATTGAATAGAGCACACCACTTTGTTATTGATGGATGATGATATTCCATTGATACAGATCCAATCGCTCTTTTTTCTCGGACACATGGTCAGAACTTCGTCTCAATTCAAATACTACTAACCTAAGAGGTCTACTACAGATCAGAAATTATTTCAATAAAGAAATTCTTTATTTCGAAATGTTTGGTGGAGGGAGTATTGACATTTTTATAATTTTCAATATATAATAAAAGAAATACAAACAAGCATTTATGCTTTTTTTTTTCCAT